AAATAGGAAATTAGGAATATTTTGAGATTCAAGCAGACAACGTATTATTGTTCAGTATAAACGTAATACTATTACGTATTATATATATTAAATATAATAAACATAATAGCAAATGGTCACCCGTAATAAGTAATAACTATAATTCATTATAATTAAATAATTAATTAAAAATCAATTAAATTAATATAATTTGTTACTTTTTTTATTACAAATACAAATATAAAAAATATCTCTATTCTTCCTTTAAATATAAATACTACCGCGGGAGTTTTATGAAAAAACCAAAGCCCCTTATCGGATTTGAACCGATGACTTACGCCTTACCATGGCGTTACTCTACCACTGAGTTAAAAGGGCATGTTTGATTCAATTCCTGAATAAGGCGCGAGTCACTATATTATATATTTAATATTTAGTGTATATACATATTATATGTATATAAATAGATCTTTTACATTTTTACATATAGATATCTCTTATTAGATATCTCTTATGCGTTCGAATATATTTTATTTTAGACGTATAGTGGTTCACTCAGGAACGATAAATTTGATTTACATAATTGAGTTAAGTTATTAGGGTATACGTGTAAGTAAAAAAGGTTTTTTTTTACTTTCAAAAATATCAATGCAAGGAATTTTTTCAAGCCAGATGCTAATTGCCATCATAATGAAATTCATTTGATTGATATATGTACCTATCAATTCAACCTAAATCCAAAATATTTCATCGAATCATTAATAAAGCGATTATGCTTGTCCCCCACAAACCAAATTGTTAGAGAAAAAAATTTCTTATTTATTAAAAATAAATAATATTAACAATAAAAATTAACAATAAAAAAAAATAAAATAGATTTATTTATTGAATTATAGAATATTGATTTAGAATGAACGATTCAGAAATATAAATAATCAAAAAATTATATAATCGTGAAAGATAGAAAGATCCTTCGCATTGATTCATATGATTCCATTATATTGACAATTTTAAAAAACTATTCATACTATGATCATAGTATGATGGTGGTTGTGCACATATGCCCCCATCGTCTAGCGGTTCAGGACATCTCTCTTTCAAGGAGGCAGCGGGGATTCGACTTCCCCTGGGGGTAGGGTACTACGAAAGGAAGTGGATCATGGATTATCGCTAAGCCTGAATTGATTTTTCCCGGGTCGATGCCCGAGCGGTTAATGGGGACGGACTGTAAATTCGTTGGCAATATGTCTACGCTGGTTCAAATCCAGCTCGGCCCAATAATTCACTGATCCATCATGAAATGATATACCCCTTTTGTTGTTCTCTAGAAATGCTCGATCCCAATAGAAAAAACGTAAAATTTTCAGCTATTGATATATCTTATCTTTACCGCGATCGCTATTTATTTACATTCTAATGATCTAGACTCAGATCAAGATGTAAAGTCTAAGGAAAAGAGTAAAGAAAAAAGACCTTTTTCATTGAAAGATCGACTAGCCATTGATTTGGAAATAATGAAAATATTATGATTATTAGTAATCCATGCCGCTCGTGCTAAAGAACATATCCATATCGAAATTTTTTGAATGAAATCATATAAATATGTATACTGTACACTTTATTTTATAATGTTATTTCCTTGGGATTGTAGTTCAATTGGTGAGAGCACCGCCCTGTCAAGGCGGAAGCTGCGGGTTCGAGCCCCGTCAGTCCCGATGGATCCAAATCCAATAAAAAATACAGCAATTCATCCTTCCTTTTTTCTGTGAAAGGGGGTACAAATAGTATAATTTCATTTCCAACAGGAATCCTTTTTATTTTTTCATTTCTTCTATTGTTTGTTTAGAACCAATGGTAAGCGTAAAGGCGGTTAGATGATACTTCATCAAATGGTTGTACAAGGAGGGCGCTGGTTTATAGAAAAGAAAGGATGAAAAAGAATGAAAAATTTAACTAAAAATAAAATAAAGAAAATAAAGTTAAAGGTGTTTTTGATTATATCAGGAATTTACGTTGGAGTTCGGTATGGATAAAAGATTTTCCTATCTTATAATATTCCATTCTTGACGATGATTCAATTTGTCAGATATTTTTATTCATGATATTGATCCGATTCGATTACATCAAGTGTAATTCATATTCATCCCATTGAATTTACAGACAAAAGATTTATCATCTCTATGGGATTAAATCCCGAGTTATTGCGAATTAAAGAAAAATTAAACAACGAAATTGAAATTATGGAAGTAAATATTCTCGCATTTATTGCTACTGCACTGTTCATTTTAGTTCCTACTGCTTTTTTACTTATAATATACGTAAAAACAATAAGTCAACGTGATTAATTTGAATTAAACTTGTGACTTTTTAGTTCTTATCAATAGAAGAAATAAAATAAAAAGGATTCAAATTTCGCGTTTTAAATGAAATGATCGAACTATACTCAGCAGTATTCTATGAGATACTAGATAGTGTGGTAGAAAAAAATTTATCTCCCATACTATCTAGTATTGTTATTATACTGTATAAAGTTTGTTGTATGAAGATACAGGTTAATTTAATATATATATTAATCGACATTATTATATTCATATATGGAATTGATATATAGATATCAATTCCATATATAATGTACAGAGTTTTATGTTCTAATTCTATTTCTTTGCTTCATCTATTTCTATTTGATTTGTGTTGATTCCAATTAATCTGAAATAATCCCAAAGACAGCTTTTACTTTACGATTCTAATTCCTATTCCTAGACTTCTGATTATTTTTAATAGGAATTCCGATATCCATTGAAAGAAAGATTCAAATCAATGAAGGAATAAGGGGTATGTTTATACCATAATAAAGTAATCTTATTCTTAGCATTCCGAAGTAATTGATTGAGCAGTTGACAGAGGATCCAGGGGTTCATGGGAACTTCTTCGGATTTCGAAATAAAAATATTTTCAAATTTAATTTTGAACGTGAAATAGTCAAATTAAAAAAAAGTATTTCCAGAACAGAACGATCTATAAAAAAAATTGATACAGTTTGATTCCTAAACTCAATTAGTAGTATTTCTAGAGTCCACTTCTTCCCCATACTACGAGTGAAAGGGAAAATGTAAAGACTACCATTAAAGCAGCCCAAGCGAGACTTACTATATCCATGTGAATTTTGTCCTCGATCTCTATGAAGGAATTATTCAATTATTGTTCACTAATAATAGTAGAATTTCCTGCGCATAGTCAAAAGGGGGAAGGGGATTCTGATCCAACACCATTGATGAAACAATCCAATAAATCCAATTAGAACAGTTCTTATAATTATAAGATTTCTAGTATAATCGGAAAACATTAAGCACAAGCAAAATATGCCGAGATATCCTTTGAAGTAGCAGAAGTATCAAAGGAATGTTAATAACATGTCAGAATAATAAGACCTATTCTCTCTTTTGTCGCCTTTCATTTTCATTTTCATTAAGTCAAAAATAAAAAATATAGAATCAAGATAGATCATTATATATCGAATACCCCTATTGTTATTGCTTTTTCATTTTTCCCATTTATTTAATATAAATTTTACCATCTCCGATCGGCCCTATGAAATAATCGAAGACGTCCTATTATGCTCTTGACTAGAGGTTATCGAAAAGGCAAAATTTATTTTTGTACTTTAATTTTTAACTTTATAGTTTATATATAAATAAGTAAAAGTACATAAACTATAAGTATATATAAGTACTTATATATAAGTAATAAAGAAAAAGCTAATTATACATTCAATCAAATTACTATTGATTGAATGCCAGAGTACTCATAAACTTTCCTGAGTAGGTATACAAAGTATCTTCTGTTCTTTCCACAACTAATAATTTAACCACAACTAATAATTTAATTAGATTCCCCCTCGACCCTCCACTATCCAATCGAATTCAAGACTCAGCCAGTAGACACTACATTAGTAGTGGAAGGGCTATCATATAATATAAAAAGTTACCAGTTCTTTTTCCTGACTATAAGCTTTCCTTAAACCCTAATTTATAGAACATAAACCCCCAGATACTTAGAATCAAGCAAGTATCCAGAGTCTTTTTCCTCCGCTTGTTTCTGCTGGAAAAAACTTGGCAAGTTATATCAGCAAAACAGAAGGTATTTCGACTCTTTTGTTAATCAGGCGACACCCGGATTTGAACTGGGGAAAAAGGATTTGCAGTCCCCCGCCTTACCGCTCGGCCATGCCGCCAAAACGATACAAAATATATGACAAAATTTCCCCTTTTGCTTTTTTTCTTGTACTTGTATTTTGCATCCCGTTTTCTTTAAAACCTTTCATAAAAGAAATCCTTACTTTTTTGTTTCAATTGGTTCAATCCCTTCGATTGATTGTAGCGTATCTTAAAATCCCAAATATCTATAACCATTATTTCCCCTTTGAAAAATAGATATATGCTTTTCAGTCACAAAACCAAAAAATTAGGACAAATTTGAACCGTTAACTATTGATTGTAAATTCATGAACGATTCTTCAATTTGAATCTAAAACAGTGTTTCCTTTGTGTTTACTTAATGATATAAGTAAATTCAAATTGATACATAAGTAATCAGTTTTTATTTTTTTTTTTCAAAAAAAATAAATAAATAAATCCTTATCAATTTCAATTATAACAGCAATTATGGGTATATGTAAACCCGATAACAAAAAGAAAATTGTTACACAGATATTATCTAATTAGATATCTTATCTGTATATGATGTTTATAGGTAATTTTCACGAAATTATCGTGCTTCACTTTTTTTTACAATTTTTCTTGAATATATTGAATATATAAAAGAGATTTTTTGATAAAGTATGGCAGGGGTTGTTCCGAATAAAGCTGTAATATAATAAATATATAAAAAAAAAAAGAAAAAAGGGGGGGGACGTATATAGATAGCTGGAGTTATATCTGCGCATGCTTAATAAAAAAAAAATAAAAACTTTTTTTTACTTACACGTTTTTACACTCACATATTTTACGAATTAGACTAAAAAA